TCGATAGTCAAAATCATTCCACTCAGGGTCTTTTATTCTATCAAAGCGTCGGATTTCTAAATTCTCATAGGGTCCCCCTGGAATTCCTTCCAGAGCCTGTTGGATAATTTTTATGGATTCTGTCATTTCATTGATTCGTACTAAATACCGAGCTAATGAATCCCCTTCTTTTTGCCATTGAATCTCCCAATCAAATTCGTCATAACACTCATAACGATCAACTTTACGAAGATCCCATTGTATTCCAGAAGCTCGTAGCATTGGCCCTGATAAACCCCAATTTAGTGCTTCTTCTGCGCCAATAATGCCCACGCCTTCAACTCGTTCTAAAAAAATGGGATTACGTGTAATAAGCTTTTGATATTCAGCAACTCCGGTTAAAAAATAATCACAAAAATCCAAACATTTATCTATCCAGCCATGAGGTAGATCAGCAGCGACTCCTCCGATACGAAAATAATTATGCATCATGCGCATACCGGTAGCAGCTTCGAATAGGTCATATATCAATTCTCGTTCTCGAAAAATATAGAAGAAAGGGGTTTGTGCCCCAATATCTGCCATAAAAGGACCAAGCCATAACAAATGGGAAGCGATACGACTCAACTCCAACATAATAGCTCTGATATAACTAGCCCTTTTAGGTACTTGAATATTTCCTAGCTGTTCGGGTCCATTTACGGTTATTGCTTCTGTGAACATAGTAGCTAAATAATCCCAACGCGTTACATAAGGCAAATATTGTATAATTGTTCGATTTTCCGCAATTTTTTCCATCCCTCTATGTAAATAACCTAATATTGGTTCACAGTCAATAACATCTTCACCATCGAGAGTAACAATCAGTCGAAGAACACCATGCATTGATGGGTGGTGGGGGCCCATATTGACTATCATGAAGTCTTTTCTTGTAATTGGTACAATCATAAGTTTTTTCCCGAGTCATTCTTCCATGCATTGCTGAAAGTAAAAAGAAGTTCATCAAAATGGAAACGACTAAGCTCAAATGGTATCACGCTTCAAATTAAGGAGTTTTTATCTCTATCTCTCGAATATCCAACTCATCAATTAATTCAATATAGCGTCCTCTATTTTTTTTTGACAAATAGGCCAGCAGTCGTTGACGTTTTCCCAAAATTTTTCGCAAACCTCTCTGAGATGAAAAGTCTTTTTTGTGCAATTCCAAATGTGAAGTAAGTCTCTTTATCTTAGTGGTGAAACTGAATACTTGAAATTCAACAGACCCTCTGTTTTCTTCGTTTTCTTTTTGAGAAATAACCGAAATGAATGAATTTTTGACCATAAAAAAATGCTCCTTTCCCTTTTTACAGATATGGATTTTACCGATCAGTAATAATAATGCCATTAATTTGAATGTGGTATATACAATAATCTAATCCGAATTTCTTTATGAACTGCTAATTTTCTGAATTCAAATCAATCAATCCACTTTCAAATTTGAAATAGGAATAAAAAAGGATTGGTACATTTTCGCATCGAAGAATTTAGACCTAAAATGAAGAAGGTTCTGTTGATTCATTTCGAGATCTAATTGAGACATTATCCAATTTCGTATTGGATACTAGAATGAAATGTGAGACAAGACATGTGATCTGTGTATTTGTGTGCTTTCAGATACCCTATATTTTCTATCTATCCTATACCCTATATATAATATAGGGTATCTGAAATAGGATAGATATATAATATAGGGTATCTGAAATAGGATAGATAGAAAAAGTGTATTATTTCAATCGTGGATAAAGATGTATTCTTAACATACTGAAACGACTGCCATTATTGGTATCAAACCAATAACGATTCATACAAGCTAAATCTTCTAATCGATAATTAGGCCAAAGAAAGTGCTTTAATTTCTTTAATTGGAATTTCTTTTTCTCTCTAACAAGATGGTTATTGTCATGTGAAACTTGTCTGCTGTTTTTTACGTTCTTTCGGTTCCAAAATACTGGATTTCTATCTACATCATTTCTATTCTTTGAATTCAAAGAAATTTGAATTCTGAATTCTTTACGACGTCTAAACGAGAAAATATTTTCAGGAACAAGTAAACCTAAATGATTTTTGTCTCTATTTCTACCATTTCTTCTGTCATGTCTTAAAAGAGCTTCTTCAAGTCTTAAAAGAGCTTCTTCAAAATGCTTTTTGTCTCTATTTCTACTTATTCTGTCATATAAGAAAATAGCTTTATCAAAAAGTTTCTTAGAAAGATATCTTTTCTCTTGGTATTTCGTTTGGTCCTTACTCTTATGAACCAACGAACTACCTATGGTTTGATACATAATAAATTGTCCATCTTCTGTTCTAGACAGACGAATGGATTCTACAGTAAATGCTCCTCTTTCCGTGAATTCTGTCAAATTCCCAAGCAGCATGATATCCAAACTCATTTCTCTCTTTTGAATCGAGGCTAGAATAATTTTTCTTGGATCTATCAGTCTAAGCAGGAGACAATACATCCTGATATTATTGAGCATTCTTTGAGTCACAGTCTCGCCGAATTTCAATTGAAAAAGAAAATAACGTTTCAGGAATAACTCTAGTTCTTCTTCTGCGATGTTTTTTTTTCTTTTCTTTTTCCCTTTTTTCATGTCTGATCTTGCATAATTTTCTTTAATATCTTTTTGTTGTGGGAGAACAGATTTAAGATCTCCTCGGCTTGTGGATTTTTTTTCTTTTTTTTCTTCTTGATTTCGATACTTTTCTATCCAAAAACTTCCTTCATTGATCTTTTCCTTTTCAGTACTACTACTATTATTCAAAAGGAATTTTCTTGCTATAAACCAAGGTTTCGTTTTATATGCATTAGAAAGTAACACAAATTCTGGGAAGAACCAAAGTTCCTGATTCGATATGGGATGCTTTAGCATTTTTTCATTCATTCCCATCCAATCAAAAAATCCGTTTGAATTTGGTGGATTGATTTCTGGAATCTTAGCTGGAATCCTAGAATTAACATAAAAAAGATCATTTTTATGAATTATTTCATATTCATTAATAAGAACTCTTTTCCTTTGATTCCTATTGGTATCGATCGTGCTCCAGGCCTCAATATCGACTTTTTTTCTAAGATCAAAATGGAGAATTCTCCAATCCAAATATCTTGTATCGACCATTTTTTCCGGAATATGGACCTTTCCTAGATAATTCTTCATAGGGACGTTCACCTGCATATCAAAAAGGGTTTCTTTAGCCGTTTTATAAGAAATCTCTTGATTTGTATTTCCTTGAAACGGAGATCTATAAAAACAGCATTCCCTTTTATTTTCATAATTAAGAAATTGATAGGATAAAAGATCATATCTATAGGATTTTTGAAAATTTTCTTTTTGATTAGATAATGAATCTACTTCAAATTGTTTTTCTTTTTTGAAATGAATTAATTGGTCTTGACATTTGCTAAAATTTTCATTTTTAGCTATACGACGCTGATGAACTGTATTTCGCCATTTTTCTGGTATTAATCTAGACCATCTGATCTGAGATAAATCGTATTGATAATGTCCTCTTAACCCTCTTAAGCAGCCTTTCCAGTGATTCATTTCATAACTCGAATGACCCATTCCTTGTGTTTCAAAAGGAGCCTTTATTTCGGGCTTAAGAAAAAAGGGGCTTCCTTGATGTTGAAGAACAGATTTATACGAGTTACTAAGTTGATGTGATAATTTGTAAAATACATATGCTTGTGACACGCAGGATAATTCATAAAAAAGATGTGAAATTCTATTACTATTTAGAATAGAATCAAGTGCCTTTTTGATAGTAGAAATAATTGGATTTTTCTTTTTTTTATTCATTTTTTCTTCTTCATTCTTCATTTTTTCTTCTTCATTCTTCATTTTTTCTTCTTCATTCTTCATTTTTTCTTCTTCATTATTAGAAATGCATTTTTTTTTTGTTGATTCAAGAGAAAGTTCTGTATTCATTCTGGGAATATTCATGATAGATAAAAAGATATCTGTGTATATTCTTTGAATGAAAGATTTGAAAAACAGAGGTAATTTACCGATTAATCCAGCAGTCCTTCTTTTTAATATTTGCCATTTTTCGAATCTTTTAGCATTTGTGATTCTTTCTACTTGATTTCGAATTGTACTTGTTCTATCAGTGAGATCCTTCATTTTTTTTTCTGTCACTGAAGAATTTTTCCAACTCGGAGATGTAATTTGATTAAATGATTCGTGAATTATCTGATTGCTGATTATGGAATCTTTTTCTTCTTTAATTTCACTCGATTCATATGAAGCTTGTTGAAATAATTTTGTTTTTCCTTTGAAAACCATTCGAGCTTGAAAAGAGTCCTTCTGTAATTTTCGAATTTTTTTTTCGAGTTCCTTTAAAAGGGGTTTAAAAAAGGAAGGTTGTTTTCGGGGCGAACCAAAAGGACGTCGAGCTTCCTTTCCCCAAGCTGTTAAAAAACTAAAATCCTCTTGTTCGTTGTTGTTTTGCATTAGATCTTTCTCAGAGGATCCTAGGTTCGATTTGTGCCAAGGTTTCAAACGGAAAGGAAATAAGATTTTTATCTGAATACCGTCCACGAACCAATTTTGCGGAAATTCTGTTTCGGATAATGGAACACCGTTATAAGTACATTTAATATGTATCTCTTGGTTCAATTCCTGGAAATCCTCGTACCATTCAGAACGTTGCAATAGCAACATACGTCCAAGATTTTTCGCAATTATGAATGAAGGGAATAGAATATATTTTCTAGAAAAAGAGTGAATTAATAACAGCAAACATCTTATTGGCTGCCCACATGGCAGGTTATCCCAGGCCTCTGCTATCTCTATTCGCGCTTCCTCCCTTCTCATCTGAGCCTCTTCTTTTTCTTCTATTTTTGTTTGCAGGTCTGTATCCTCGACAATTTTGACTGCTTCCTCTTTCCGCACCCAATTTCTAAAAATTCGGTTAATCACCCCGGAGATATCATCAAAATCAAAAAAAGGGAATTTTCGGATTTTGTCCAAAAAAAGAGG